TTCCAAATTCAGAGCAATGCCTATTGTACCCTCTTCAAATTCTACTAATTCCCCTGCCATTACTTCATCAAGACCATGAATACGAGCAATGCCATCGCCTACTTGAAGTACGGTGCCGGTATTCACAATCGTGACTTCTCGATTATATTGTTCAATACGTTCACGGATAATATTACTAATTTCGTCGGCTCGAATGGTTACCATTAGTGTCTCTTAATTCTTTTTCGGAAACAAAGGGAGAAAAAAAAAAAAAAATAATGCCTACAGTAAAAGGGCTAATCAGTTATTTCTTTCATGGCCCCGAGCATGCCAATATTAGCACTGATGGTGCGTAAATGTAACTCGCTGTTCGAACAACTATTCAGAGTTCCTAGAGCTCCTTGTAAGGCTTGTTGGAAAACTCGCTGTCGGACCTGATTAATTGCTCTTTGTTGTTCAAAATGAATGGTTTCATTTTTGTAATTTTCTAATCGTTCCAAATTCTCATAAGTGGCATTAATCAAATTCTGTTTTTCTCGTTCTATCTCAGAGTATCCATTCACTCGAAACTCATCTGCTTCCATTTCCACTTTCCGTAAGCGAGCCCGGGCTTTTTCGAGCTGCTCAATAGCTCCTCCGCGTAGTTCTTCTGAATTTCGAATAGTACTCAGAATCCTCTGTTTTCGATTATCTAATAAATCACTTAATGAAAGTAGATTATTTTCCCATTCATTTCACAACTTCACTTCCATGATCTCTTCCCGAACCAAACATGAATCTTTCGATTCATTTGGCTCTCACGCTCAGTTACTTATGTTATGAGCATTCCCATATCTTTTAATGTAATGAGCCTACCCTCTCTTCTATGTTCGTATTCCAAGATATGGAAACTGATACAAGACCAGAATATTCAGAGGACTCTTCCGACCAGACAAAAAAAATCTGTAATTGTCAGCAAAGTTGTTTTTTTTTCTTCAAATCCAAAAAATTCTTCTTATTTTATACATAGGTCGTCGATTCAGCATTGGATAAAAAAAGGGCGAGACACCCATTTTTCCAGTAAATGGTTCAAATCATTTTATCGATATGAGTGTTCTATATCGGATAAATTGCCAACTATTCATTTTGAAACCATCTCCGTACTAACGTAGTGGTAGAAAGAGTACCATGTTGTGCCTGGACTTCAGGCGGTTTAGCTTTAACCATGTTAATGGTCCCACATTATTGGTTGATAGAGAATCAAAGTTGATTTACCAATGAGTCACGAAATGCTATGGTTCTTACATATGATTTCTTAATTTATTCAGAAGTAATTCGTCGAGATCGTGCACCTTTCTTCCCTATTTACACCTTTCTTCCCTATTTATAAATAAAAAAAAAAAAGAAAGTGCAGCCGGTTGGATCCAGCCTATTCTTGAAATACACAACTCGCACACACTCCCTTTCCAAAAAAGATCAATACACCAAGCACTACACTTAGATTTATTAGATTTGTTGCTAAAATATCGGTATTCAACCCGAAACTCCCGGCGGATGGCCAGTAACCCAAGGAAACGAAAGAATCGGTTACATTTTTCATATGCTCTCCTCTTATAGATAGGACTAACAAAATCGAACAGAGTTCTTTTTGTATCACTTCGTCCCGTTTTTTTATTATTGATTTCTTTTTTTTTATTAATTGACTTATTTTAAATATGAATATATTCATTTCATTTGAAATCATTTTCAAATTTCAAAAATGGATTCTTTATTATTATTTTATTTCAATTGAAGTTCCCAATAAGATACTTATTAGGTCCCCGGTTTCATGTCAATTGCGAAATACCTGCAACGCTTCCTAAAAGTCAAAAGGGGTTTCCATTAAATTAAGGACGGGAAGTGAGAAAGCGAGTGGATCTACTAATTCCTCATCCTCAAATCAGACCTTCCCCGGAGTATTGTCTCAACGAAGAAGTGGAGTGAAGTTTTGATATAATTCGAAGAAGCAAGCGGTAAGTCGACGGCAATAAAATAAGAAAAGAAGTACGTATTTTCACGTTTATAGAATAGGATTAAACAAAAGGATTCGCAAATAAAAGCGCTAATGCCACGACCAGTCCGTAAATTGTTAAAGCTTCCATAAAAGCCAGACTAAGCAATAAAGTACCTCGTATTTTACCCTCTGCTTCTGGTTGTCTCGCGATACCTTCTACGGCTTGGCCCGCAGCAGTACCTTGACCAACTCCAGGTCCAATAGAAGCAAGCCCTACGGCCAATCCAGCAGCAATAACGGAAGCGGCAGAAATCAGTGGATTCATGGTAAGTTCCTCACACCAAAATAAAGAAATGGTTAATGATACAATCAACCAATGAATTATTACTTATTATTCCATCACTAAGATCCACCCGGTCAAAGTAACTAAGAACTCCGAATTGAAGTGATGATATACTGAATCATCAGAACTACTTCGATATCTCGTTTTTAGTTCCTATCCATGGAGTCTTTGGAAATCCATACGGTTCTAGTTCTTCCATTTCTTTG